GACTTAGAAAAAAGGTTTCTCTGTACAGGAAGGAAATAACAATTTATTCCCATCGAAAATCTAGGAACAAGAAGATTGAATCTAAATATCGACAAATTCTTTCGAAGTCCAAAGAAATGAAATTTAAAAAAGGAAGGAGGTCAACTGTTCTAATTCAAATTTCATCTCCATCGAATTTTAATATCAGAATAGCGTATAAAGTCATAATGAAATGGGTCAGGTCCACTTACTTTTTTTTGTTGATTTCGAATCTTTCCAATAGGTTTCATTGGGATAATGGAAATTTAGGGATCTTTGATGATTCAAGAGTCGATTTATGATTATTCCTAATCATGAAAATTGATCTAGTAAACGTTCCACTTTCTAACTAGACCTACTATACTCTAACTCAGTATAAGGATAACGTATTATTCGGTTAATTCCTTTTGTATTCCACAACAAAAATCCAAAAAATAGAGCTATTTCTAAATACTATGATTGGACTTTTATGAACAAAAAAATAAAAAAAAAAAATCAAAGCCCCTTATCGGATTTGAACCGATGACTTACGCCTTACCATGGCGTTACTCTACCACTGAGTTAAAAGGGCTTATTTGATTTAATTCCCGAACTAGTTCCTAGATAGATAAAATTTCTATATCCACATTATATATATAAGTATATGCAGTAGACCTATAGCGGCCAGCGTTTGTTTTTAAAATAATCAACTGGATTTACCTAGCAAGTCTAGGGTAAAATGAGGTGTTTCATAACCGGCCCTAATTTCTTTTATTGAGATGATTTTTATCAAAAAAAAAATTCACTTGACTTATACATAACAGACATGTACACTTGCCAATTCGACATAAAAAAATTTCAAGAGATTTGATCAAATCATGTGATAAATAGATTATATTGGACTAAAGTCTTAGATCAAATTTTGATAACTTCGTGATCCCGCTTACTAGATATATTTTCGTAGCTCTAGATATATTTTCGTAGATTTATATAGAGAATGGAAATTCTAATGAACCATTCATGAATGACGAATCCAAAACAAAAATTCTATACAATTCTGAAAAACAGAAAGATCCTTCAGATCTAATCATTCCGTTATATTGACAATTTCAAAAAACTGATCATACTATGATGATAGTATGAGGGCGGTTAGACAAGTCGGCCCCCATCGTCTAGCGGTTTAGGACATCTCTCTTTCAAGGAGGCAGCGGGGATTCGAATTCCCCTGGGGGTAGGGTACTACGAAAGGAAGTTGATCATGAATTACCAATAAGCCTCAAATTGATTCTTTCTGGGTCGATGCCCGAGTGGTTAATGGGGACGGACTGTAAATTCGTTGGCAATATGTCTACGCTGGTTCAAATCCAGCTCGGCCCAATAATTTGCAAATCTATCCCGAGATCCCTTATTTTTTTAGAAATATCCCACACGAAGAAAAAAATAATCAAATTTTCTGCTAGATCCCTTATTTCCCCGGGATTGTAGTTCAATTGGTCAGAGCACCGCCCTGTCAAGGCGGAAGCTGCGGGTTCGAGCCCCGCCAGTCCCGACGGATCCACTATCCAATAAATGCATCAATTCATTTTTCCCTTTACTATGAACTAGTAAAGGGTGTCGGGGGGCATACTTTCATTTCCATTTCTTTCCTATTTTTGCATTTTGTTTGAATTTTGAGAGTACATCAAAGAAATCCCCACCCCAAAAATAGTTCATTTGATGAATATTAGATCTTTTGTACGGCCTCATCTTTATCAAAACTCTTTATCTTCCAAAAAATCACAGTAAAAGGGGAGTTTACAACTTAACTCTTTTTTTCCATTTCGCTTTTATTGTTTGTTTATGTTTAGGTTTGTAACTATGTGACTAATCGAAGTGGAAAGGCAATCTGACGATCCTTCATCAGATGATTGTACAAGGAAGGCACAAGGTAGGTGAAAAAAATAAGGAAATGGATAATAACTAAAAGAATTTTTGATTGATTGAGTCAGGAATCCTGATTTGGATTGGTATGGATAAAAGAATTTCCTATGTTATACTATTCAAGTCTCGACGACGAATTGATTTGATAGATCAGATATTGTTATTCATGATATTGATCCGATTCAATAGCATCGAGAGATAATTCAGTCATTGAATTTACAGACGAAAGATTTTTCATCTCTAGGGGATTAAATCCCGAGTTATTGCGAAGTAAAAAAACCGATGAGATTATGGAAGTAAATATTCTTGCATTTATTGCTACTGCATTATTCATTCTAGTTCCTACCGCTTTTCTACTTATCATTTACGTAAAAACAGTCAGTCAAAATGATTAATTCAATTGAATTTCAAAATTCAATTGAATGAAATTTTCCTTCTGAGTTCTTATCAAGAATTTGCGAAGTCAAATTAAAAGGATTCTAATTTTTCGTTTTAACTTAAATGAAATGAGCGAACTAGAATAGGCAATTCTATGTATGGGAAGAAAGAAATAGATGAATCTTTCTTCCCATACATACTATCTATCTCTTAGTCTATAAAGGTGTAATTTAGAATAACTTAAGTTTCTGTAGATCAACCTACAATATTCTTTTCATATCTCTATGTATATGAATTTAATATATTGGATGGAATTGACATAAACCCAATTTGCTATATCGATTTGTTCCGATCAATCTGAAATAATCTTCTCTTAGGATTCTAATTCCTTTACTTTTACTAATAAGTTTTACTAATAACTAAGAGGAAACCTAACCGATTTTTAACGCCCGAAACATTATATGAAATAAGTCGATAAAGCATAAATAGCCTTTACTAAAAACCAAGCGGAAAATGCCCAATATGTGACTCGCCCAAGGCAAGATCTTATTGTTGCATAGTCTTTCTTAGACAACCACCATCTCTATTTCATTTCTCATAGAAAGTGTGTATACACTTAACAAAACGGCTTTTTCGTTGAACAGTAACGAAAAAAAAAGGGTCCGGTCTCCCTCAGTATCTATCTATAAAGATAGTAAGAGCCCATTCCATTGATTGCAATAGCAAATTTCGGAAGACTTTTTGGTTGTAATAAATTTATAACCCTCTTAATCCCTTTCTTGTCGAAATAGAAACACAGGAGTCGCTGCAATATCTCTTTGATTGAAAGAAAGAGTATGATATGATTCATCTCATAGATTATTCCATTGGACTTCAACGGTATTCGAAATCGAGAGATTTTTATTTGAAATAGTTCAAAGCGTGTCGCAGAATGATCTATAAAACAATTGATACGGTTTGATTCCTCAGCTCAATTAAATTAGTAGTACTTCTAGAGCCCACTTCTTCCCCACACTACGAGTGAAAGGGAAAATGTAAACACTACCATTAAAGCAGCCCAAGCGAGACTTACTATATCCATGTGAATTATGTCCCCTATCTCTATAAATACGAAGGAATTATTCCATTATTCCTCACTAATAATAGTGGAATCAATGGCAGAGAGTCAAAAAGGGATTCTGACCAAACACCGTTGATAAACCAATCCAATAAATCAATTATGATTTCTAATCGGGAAAGATTAAACACAAGAAAAAATACGTCGTAATATCCCAAAGAAATGGCAACATAGAAGAATTACCAATAAGAATAATAAGGCCTATTCGTTTTTTTTTTTTTGTTGACCTTGAAAAATAGAAAAGGATAAATCACTATCTATTACAGACTTCTATTTCTACATTTGATATAATTGGTACCTTTTTTCCCAATTATCGCTGTGAAACAGGGGGTTTTCCTATGGGTTGCCGAAAAAAATTCTGTATTTTTCCTCCTTTTTCTAGAAAGGTCAATTATCCATTTAATCTAATATTGATTAGATACCTGAACGCTCAGAGATTCTCGGGAGTCCGTCGTATATAAAGCAACTTCCGCCCCTTTCCAAAACTATTAATTGAATTAGATAATTGAATTAGATTGGAGAGCCTGATAGGAAATCTGATTCAATTAATAGTCATTAGACACTCCCTTAGTATTAGTAATACAAGAATACAAGGTAGTCGTGAAGTCTTGATAGCCCCTCTACCGATCTACCGAATATTTCCTTGAATCTTAGATGCGAAAGAGGATTCACAAGCTTTTTTTTAGAAAACCTTCAGACCACATGCTTAGAATTCTCAACAGTTTGTTTCCTCTGCTTCTACTAGGGAAGAATTCTGCGAGTTAGATCAGCAGAACAGAAGAAGAGAGTTCAAGTTTATTGTTGATCAGGCGACACCCGGATTTGAACTGGGGAAAAAGGATTTGCAGTCCCCCGCCTTACCACTCGGCCATGCCGCCAAAATGATCCAAAATGGAGGAAAATTTTCCCGGATTACTTAATTTTTATTGTACTTGCATTTTGACTCCCGTTTTCCTTAAAACTTTTCCTAACAGAAATAGCCCTTTTGTTTTGGATTTGATCCATCCCCTGATTGATTGGATAGTATCTGAAACTCCACAATGCTAAAAACATTCTCTCGCTTTTCTATTAAAAAATAAAATGTGAATTTTCAGTCGACAAATTTGAACCATTAACTATTTACTTTCTTGTTTCTTGGAATTCATGAACGATTCTGGGATTTGAATCCCAAATTGTGTTTTCCTAATGACATAAGAAAATACAAATTGAGACAGAACTAATCAGTATTGATTTTTTTCAATCAAAAAATCCTTCTCAATTTCAATTATAACAAAACATATGAGTATATGTAAACCCCAGAACATAAATTGTTACACATATATCTATTTTTTAGATATGTTGTCGATAGGGAATTATCATCAAATTTTCTTACTTCACTTCAATTTTGGATTGAATAGAACTTTTGATAAAGCACGACCTCGGCTATCCCGAATAGAACCGACAATAAAAAAAAGAGAAGGAAGTCGGATATTCTAACTATCTGCATACTTGTTTAAGAAATGCATCCCTTGTTATACACTTCAAATCATATTGTACTCAAAAAAAAAATCAGTTTCAGTTAAAGTACAAATATCTCGCTTCTCTGCGA